CAAAGAAAAAACATGTAATTGTCAGCAAAGTTGTTTCGTTATTTTCTTCAAATCCAAAAAAATCCTTCTTACTTTATACATAGGTCATCAAATTCAGCATTAGAAATACCCATTTTTTCCAATAACAGGTTCAAATCATTTTATCGACATGAGTGTTATATATCGAAAAAATTTCCAACTATCTGTATTAACATAGTGGTAGAAAGAGTACTATGCCGCGTTTGGACTTCAAATGGAGTAAGCTTTAACCATATTAATGATTCCACATTGTTGTGTTTTTGATAGAGAATCAAAGTAGATTTACCAACAAATTACGAAATGCTATGGTTCTTCCATATGATTTCTTAATTTATTCAGAAGTAATTCGCAGGATCATCCACCTTTCTTGCCGAGTTAGCACGAAAAAAGGTGCAGCCGGTTGAATCCGGCCTATTATTGAAATAAACAACTCGCACACACTCCCTTTCCAAAAAAGATCAATACACCAAGCACTACACTTAGATTTATTGGATTTGTTGCTAAAATATCGGTATTAAACCCGAAACTCCCGGCGAATGGCCAGTGGCCCAAGGAAGCGAAAGAATCAGTTACATTTTTCATAAGATCCCCCTTATAGATAGACTAAAAAATCGAACGGAGTTCCTTTTGTATCACTTCACCCTCTTTTTTTTATTAAAATTCTCACTAAGTCAACAAGAATGAGACTTATTAGAATTAAGTACTAAAGTACTAGGCCTCATGTCAATTGCGACATACCTCGTTTATTGCAAGATTTCCAAAAAAAAGGATTCTAGTAAGAGAAAGGAAGCAAGCGAGTCGGTATGCTAATTTCTTATCCTCAAATCAGCTCTTCCCGTAGGCTATTGTCTCAACCAATAAGTAATTGTAGGAGTTAAATCTTGATATAATTCAAAAAAGCAAACGACAAGTCGAAGGCAATAAAATAAGAAAAGAAATACTTATTTTTCCTATTTCTAGGATTCAAAAAATTAAACAAAAGGATTCGCAAATAAAAGCGCTAATGCTACAACCAATCCATAAATTGTTAAAGCTTCCATAAAAGCCAGACTAAGCAATAAAGTACCTCGTATTTTTCCCTCAGCCTCGGGCTGTCTCGCAATACCTTCTACAGCTTGGCCCGCGGCAGTACCTTGTCCCACTCCAGGCCCAATAGAAGCAAGCCCTACGGCCAATCCAGCAGCAATAACGGAAGCAGCAGAAATCAGTGGATTCATGATAAGTTCCTCGCACCAAAATAAAGAAATGGTTAATGATACAATCAACCGATGAATTATAACTTCATTATTCTATCGCTACGACTCATCAAGTTACAATAACTACGAACTCTGAATTGAAGTAAAAATATTAATTATGGAATCTTCAGAACTACTTCAATATCTCTTTTTTAGTTTCTATCCCCCGCGAAGTCTTTGTGAATCCCTACGACTTTAGTTCTTCCATTTCTTTGTTCCGAACCATTCTTGGAAGTCCTCGTTCTTTATTTTATGTGATCTCTTTATTCATTCAATTCGGACGAAACGGAAGGGCTTCTATTGGAATCCCCATCTAAATTGACAGTAGTTAGGGCAAATTAGATATATTATATCTTTAGTTCATATAACTAGTCAATTATAACATATACATGTGTTTCTTCCATGACGTAAACCGATTAATTCGTTTCATCGGATTCTTATAAATCATTCTTCGAAACATCTACAAGAGTTAGCTTATGCTTATAGCCATTAAATCGCATAGACCTAGTTCAACGACCTAGTTCAACCTCCTCTACTAACCCGCCTATTTTTTATGAATCTACTTTATTTGTAAACTTTTTTACTCCTTTTCGTTATCATTATCCTAGATGGAGACAATTTAAAAGGATGAATTCATTAGGCTGAATCGTTGCTTTGATTTTGATTGATCTAAGCTAAGTTCATGCAATTTATTATAATTTTATTTTAGTCAATCGTTGAATTGAATGAAATCAACCGAAACCCGAATTGTTCCATAAACCATCTTTTTTTATTTATTTAATTGTGTATCCATAGTCATAATATCATAAATGCCCTAAAAATTCTTATTCAAATTAAATTATGACTCCTAATATTTACTTTGGAATTGACTGACCAATAGAATATAGAATATTCATTGGAGTGGGGGGGTATGGTCGAAAAATGGGCTAAACGGGAATTTTAGGAAAAAGATCGTTTCGATCTCTTTCCCCTTTTTACAAGAACCCCCCAATATCCGTAATCTTTTTGCTATTATTTCAGATTCTAGATATATACCATGCTATATTTTTCTGTATTTTTTATTTTTAGATTTATGTTCCCTAAGTAGATTATCTTGAGCCACGCATATATTGTGCGTGGGCTAAGATAATTTTTTTTTTCAAAAATTTCAAAAAAGAGTCAATGATGGCCCTCCATGGATTCGCCTATATAGGCCGCAGCTAACGTTGCAAAAATAAGGGCTTGAATACCACTTGTAAATAATCCAAGGAACATGACCGGTATAGGAACTACTGAAGGTACTAAAGAAACAAGAACAACAACTACTAATTCATCCGCTAATATATTCCCAAAAAGTCGAAAACTAAGTGATAACGGTTTTGTGAAATCTTCTAAGATATTAATGGGTAAAAGAATTGGAGTTGGTTGAATGTATTTACCGAAATAACCCAATCCTTTTTTGGTAAGACCCGCATAAAAATATGCCACTGACGTGAGTAAAGCTAAAGCAACGGTAGTATTTATATCATTTGTGGGTGCAGCTAACTCTCCATGAGGTAACTGTATTATTTTCCAGGGTAAAAGGGCCCCCGACCAATTAGAAACAAAAATAAATAGAAACATAGTGCCAATAAAGGGAACCCAGGGCCCATATTCTTCTCCAATCTGAGTTTTGCTCACGTCTCGAATGAATTCAAGAACATATTCGAAAAAATTCTGACCGGTAGTCGGAATGGTTTGTGGATTCCGAACAGCTATAGCGGCTGAACCTAATAAGATAGCAATTACAAACCAAGAAGTAATAAGTACTTGAGCATGGACTTGGAAACCCCCTATTTGCAAATAGAAATGTTGGCCTACTTCCACGCCGGATATGTCATATAGCCCTTTTGGTGTGTTGATGGAACATGATAGAACATTCATATTGCCCCCTGACATAAATAGAACTTTAAAAGGAATTATTTTGATTCAACCGGCTCTTTCTTAACTTATATATTTTGTATACTAACCGATCACATAATAATAATAGCCCCTTTTTATCTCTTTTTGAGATTCTAGAATAGTAACCGATTCCAAAAATCTATGGAGTTCAAAAAGTCATTTATCTTATTATTAATCAATAATTTCTTATATAGCTAGAACGGCCCTCACAAATGGCGAATACTAATTTGTTAAGAATTAATCGGATTGAAGCTATAGCGTCATCATTCGCCGGGATCGAAATATCTGCAAGATCCGGGTCACAATTTGTATCGATTAAACAGATCGTTGGGATTCCTAAAGTAATACATTCTCGAAGAGCTGTATATTCTTCTTGCTGATCAACGATTATTACAATATCGGGTAACTCTGTCATATATTTAATCCCACCTAGATATGTTTGCAGGCGGGATAATTGTCTCTTCAATACCGCCGCATCTCTTTTCGGAAGGCGGTTGAGCTTCTCCGTTTTTTGTTCCGTCCTCAAGTCCCTGAACTTATGAAGTCTTGTTTCTGTAGTAAACCAATTCGTTAACATACCGCCGAGCCATTTTTTATTAACATAATGACATCGAGCCTTTATTGCAGCTCGCGCTACTGAATCAGCTGCTTTATTTTTGGTACCAACAATTAAGAATTGTTTTCCCCTACTTGCTGCATCAAAAACTAAATCACAAGTTTCTGATAAAAAACGAGCAGTTCTAGTAAGATTTGTAATATGAATACCTTTACGCCTTGCCGAGATATAAGGTGCCATTCTAGGATTCCACTTCCGAGTACCATGACCAAAATGAACTCCTGCTTCCATCATCTCTTCCAAATTGATGTTCCAATATCTTCTTGTCATTTCTCCCTACACTTCCTCTTTTTAAGAGACGAGGTGCCCTAATAAAATAAATAATTGTTCCGACGGAACCTTCTCTTCTACCGGAGATTGGCTGTTGATACATGACCCAATAAATGAATTCCTTTCTATTCGTTATTATCTTTCTTTATTACTTAATTACCAAATCAAATGAAATGGGTGGACCAAATACAGATAGTTAGCAGGGGTAAATTCACTCTTATGAATCATTAAACCCTAGAAATGGTTGTTCTGATGTATCATGGAAATTCTTTGAAATGCAAGAATTAAATAATTCTCTGTGGTGGAACAAAATATCTCCTATTTCCTCCTCAAATAAATTTCTCTTTTTGATTTCCAAAGGAATGTTGTTATGCTGCCTTGAACGGCGCACTAATCCTCTGAATCCGGTACCGACGGGTATCATCCCTCCCAGAACTACGTTCTCCTTCAGGCCTTTCAACCAATCGATACGACCTCGGAGAGCCGCTTTTGCTAAAACTCGAGTGGTTTCTTGAAAACTCGCTTCGGATATGAAACTTTGAGTATTCAGAGATGCTCTCGTTATTCCCAATAAAACGGCTCGGTAACAAATCGCCTCCTCCAAAGCGCGCCCCGTTCGTTCCGCCCGCCACAACCCAATTAGTTCTCCAGGTGAAAAAACATCAGACATTCCTTCTTCGGAAACCAATACTTTTGATGTTATTTGACGTACAATAATTTCTATATGCCTATTATGAATCTGCACTCCCTGGGATCGATAAACCTTTTGGATCTTATTAACCAGAGAGATGCGACTCTGCACTATAGTTAGCTCAGCACCAATCAAGAATCCCCAAGGAATTCCAAGAATTCTTGTTATACGCCCATTCCAATCCTCAACTCTCTTTTCTAGGTTCATCGATATTGAATCAATTGAACGTACTTCTAACACTTGTTCCACTTTTGGAAGACCCTGTGTTATATCACCAGATTTCGATTTTTCATATATAAATGTAACTAATGTATCCCCTTTGTAAAGGATTTCCCCATAATGGCCATGAACGGTTGCTCCTGGAGTGGCCAAATAAGGCTTAGTTGATCTTATTACTACAGAGTCGACTTGAACAATTAGAATTTGACCTGATTTTAGGTAGGGTCCCTTTTTGGCTATATATACATTTTCACAAATAAACTGCCCAAGACTAATTATTGTGGATGTCTCTTCACAATAATTATGATGGAAAAAATACCAATTCAAATTGAATGGATTCAAAATGATGTTACTGCTACTACATGGAGCGGGATTATAAATTCTCCCGCTTTCGTCCATTAAAGAATATTTAAGTATTCGAAAAGTCTGTTTTAAATTTTCAAGTTGCAAATATTTAGTTATCAAGATCCGATTCTGGGTTCTTAAAAAATAAATATTTGCAACTTGAAAAATGGTTCCTAAAGGACCCAAGAATTTCCTAATTGGAATTAGGGGCTCTCTTTTAATTGATTCTTTTATCACATTGTGATATTTTACATTGTTAAATGGGCCCATTCGAGAACAGTTGGATGATGACAAAATTATCAAAGATTGGCATTCCTTATTTTTATTCAACAACGTACGAATAGTTCCTTGATTTTGGCTAAGTGATTGTTTAATTCTTGCCTTTGCCTTGGAATAAAACGGATTAATAGTGGTACAATCTGATCCATTATCAGAGATCAATCCTGAACCTGACGGATCATTTCTTTTTCCGGTACACATAATAGGGGGTTGGACTAAGTCGATTCTTAGGAAATCTCGAATTAAACCATTTATCCTTACTTCAACAAAGGAAGCACAAGCCTCTCCGGCAGAAGAACTTTTTTCGTCTTGGTCCCAATTCAAAACTAAACAAGTCCGAACTAATTGAATACTTGTGTCGGAAATTCCCCAAATTGGTTTGCCATTTCCACGAAGGATATAATTGACAACTCGGAGTTTCATATTATCCCTTTCCTGTAACAGATCCCCTGGGAAAGGTGTTGCTAAATTTATACCGTCTTTGATTTCATATGTGACTACAGGTCGAACCAAAATAAAATGCCTTTTCTTAGTAGGTGTGATCCGTTGGATATAGATCCCACTTTTCCATTTTTTCGATTCTGTTTTTCCCACTCCTGGGGGTATCAAGATGCCACTATGTCGGGCTATCTTATCTATCTCTCCAGGAAAATAGATATCCCCGGAAAAGATTTTGAGTTCGATTTTTTTTTTTTTTCTCTCCACTCGGACCAAGCCGCCGACTCGGCTTCTTATATTTAAAGAGATTCGTGTATCTATTCCAATGATACTATTGTTCCGCACCATTATGGAAGAAGATCCGGGCAAAATATGCACTTCTTCGGGAATGAAAAAAAACCGATCTACTTTCATTTGATATTTTGGCTTAAATTCTTTAACTCCTCGATACTCGACCAAATCCTCTTTTTTGACAAGTGAATGCGCCTCTACAGTCCCATATTTAGTAATCCCCGAGCTGTTTCTTCTGTATCGGGGATCATCAAAATAAGCAAGAATACTATTTCTACGGAAAATTCCATTTATGGGTATTTGTATTTCAATCGAGCTACCGGAATCGGAATGGGGCGGTTGTTCTTTCTCTCGTTCTCGAATTGATTGGAATGGAATAATGAATCTATTTCTTCGCCTCTTTGCTAATAAATAGGAATTCTCGAGGAGAATAGCAGGATATATGAGATTACAATGACCAGTCCATATGATTCGATTAAGTTCTGAATAATTAGGAATCCCGCCTTCTTTTTTATCAGAAAGAGAAAGATCCGAGCGGAAGAGTTTATGTCTCACTTGATCATTAATCAGAGGGAGACTCGAAATATATTTTCGTTCGACAGAAATAGAATGCGCGTTTATTTGATCTTGATCCTTGTGGAGCGAAAAGGGAACTATACTAGATTCGCACGAACCTCCTGATAATACCCATAAATGACTTGTTTTTGGTAAGAGATGAACATTGCCATATGTAAATTCCGGTGCATGGTATACATCAGTACTCCAGTGCATTTCTCCTTCTGAATCCGAATAAATATGTTTTCGAACCCTCTCTTTAAAATTAAAAGTGTATGCTCCCGCGCGAATTTCAGCAATCACTTGTTCTGATTCTACGTGTTGATTATTTTGAACTAAAAGAAAACTTTTTGGTGGAATATTCACGTTATGTATAATATTTTCACTTTCAATAGTTACATACAAGTCTATATAACAGAAAAAAGCAGGATGTCCATGACGTGTACGCGTGGGATGAACCAAATCCTCATTAAATTTTATTTTTCCATTAGAAGGGGCCCGTACATGTTCCGCAGTACCTCCTGTAAATACTCCACCGGTATGAAAAGTTCTTAATGTTAATTGAGTACCCGGTTCGCCAATAGATTGACCCGCAATAATACCTACAGCTTCTCCCAATTCGA